GTTAATGTAGCTTAACCATAAAGCAAAGCACTGAAAATGCTTAGATGGGTACTTATACCCCATAAACATAAAGGTTTGGTCCTGGCCTTTTTATTGACTCTTAGTAAACTTACACATGCAAACATCCTTGCCCCGGTGAGAATGCCCTCCATATCAACATGATCAAAAGGTGCAGGTATCAAGCTCACTTAAACAGTTGCTCATAACGCCTTGCTCAACCACACCCCCACGGGATACAGCAGTGATCAAAATTAAGCTATGAACGAAAGTTCGACTAAGTTATACTAACAATGGGTTGGTAAATTTCGTGCCAGCCACCGCGGTCATACGATTAACCCTAGTTAATAAAATACGGCGTAAAGCGTGATTAAAAAAATAAGCTCAATAAGACTAAGCTCAGACTAAGCTGTAAAAAGCCCTAGCCATAATAAAAATAACTAACGAAAGTAGTCTTAAAACATTTGAACTCACGATAGCTAAGACCCAAACTGGGATTAGATACCCCACTATGCTTAGCCCTAAACATTAATATTCATCTAACAAGAATATTCGCCAGAGTACTACTAGCCACAGCTTAAAACTCAAAGGACTTGGCGGTGCTTTACATCCCTCTAGAGGAGCCTGTTCTATAATCGATAAACCCCGATATACCTCACCACCTTTTGCAACTACCAGCCTATATACCGCCATCTTCAGCAAACCTTAACAAAGTCTCACAGTAAGCACAATAATTACACATAAATACGTTAGGTCAAGGTGTAGCCCTATAAGGTGGAAAAGAAATGGGCTACATTTTCTATTTACCCAGAACAACTCTACGATAGCTTTTATGAACTCAAAGCCCAAGGTGGATTTAGTAGTAAGCTAAGAATAGAGCCCCTTAGCTGAATTGGGCAATAAAAGCCCCGCACCACACCCGCCCCGTCCCCCCTTCTTCCAATCCCATAAGCAAACAACAATACTTAATCTATCTGACCAGTGGCATGAGAAGAGATAAGTCGTAACAAGGTAAACATACTGGAAAGTGTGTTTGGAATAACCAAAACGTAGCTTAATCAATTTAAAGCATCCGGCTTACACCCAGAAGACTTCGTACTATTCGAACGTTTTGAACCAGTACTAGCCCACACAATCCCCACTATACAACAAATACATAACTACTTTAAACAAAACATTTACCCCTATAAAAGTATAGGAGATAGAAATTCTCAACTGGAGCTATAGAGTTAGTACCGTAAGGGAAAGATGAAAGAAACTACTTATAGTTAAACAAAGCAAAGATTAAACCTTCTACCTTTTGCATAATGAATTAACTAGAAACAACTTCACAAAAAGAATTTAAGCCAAGAACCCCGAAACCAGACGAGCTACTCATGAGCAGCTATAAGAGCTAATCCGTCTATGTGGCAAAATAGTGGAATGACTTATGAGTAGAGGTGAAAAGCCTATCGAGCCTGGTGATAGCTGGTTATCCAGATCAGAATTTCAGTTCAACTTTAAATTTACTTTAAGCATCTAATAATCTAAACGTAAATTTAATTGTTAATCTAAAGGGGGACAGCTCTTTAGACACAGGAAACAACCTTAATTAGAGAGTAAATTTTATAATTCCCATAGTTGGCCTAAAAGCAGCCATCAATTAAAAAAGCGTTCAAGCTTAACCCACTACACTCAACTCGATCCAAACATTTTTACTCACCTCCTAATTTTACACTGGATTAATCTATAACTAATTATAGAAGCAATAATGTTAATATGAGTAACAAGAAAAATTTTTCTCCCTGCATAAGCTTATACCAACCCGGATGATCCACTGGTAGTTAACAAAACTATATTTCCAATCCAAAAACCTACTCAATATCATTCATAATGTTAATCCCACACCGGTATGCACTCAAGGGAAAGATTAAACAAAGTAAAAGGAACTCGGCAAACACTAACCCCGCCTGTTTACCAAAAACATCACCTCTAGCATAAATAGTATTAGAGGCACTGCCTGCCCAGTGACATATGTTTAACGGCCGCGGTATCCTGACCGTGCAAAGGTAGCATAATCATTTGTTCCTTAAATAGGGACTTGTATGAATGGCTAAACGAGGGTTTATCTGTCTCTTACTTTCAATCAGTGAAATTGACCTCCCCGTGAAGAGGCGGGAATAAATAAATAAGACGAGAAGACCCTGTGGAGCTTAAATTTATTAGCCCAAGTATTACCTACACCAACTCTACAAGAGACAAAAACATTACCTTTGGACTAAAAATTTTGGTTGGGGTGACCTCGGAGCATACTATAACCTCCGAATGATCTTAATCTAGACCATAACCCGTCTAAATTTAAACTCATAAATTGACCCAAACTATTGATCAACGGAACAAGTTACCCCAGGGATAACAGCGCAATCCTACCCAAGAGTCCATATCGACAGTAGGGTTTACGACCTCGATGTTGGATCAGGACATCCAAATGGTGCAACCGCTATTAATGGTTCGTTTGTTCAACGATTAAAGTCCTACGTGATCTGAGTTCAGACCGGAGAAATCCAGGTCGGTTTCTATCTATTAAAAGTTTCTCCCAGTACGAAAGGACAAGAGCAACAAGGCCAATTCTCACAGCATGCCTTAACAACAATAGATGATATAATCTTAATCTAATTAATAATTACACAATTCTGCCCTAGAACAGGGCTAGTTAAGATGGCAGAGCCCGGTAATTGCATAAAACTTAAAACTTTACCACCAGAGGTTCAACTCCTCTTCTTAACATATATGTTTATAATTAACCTACTCATCCGAATCACCCCGATCCTACTAGCCATAGCTTTCCTAACTTTAGTCGAACGAAAAATACTTGGCTACATACAACTCCGAAAAGGTCCAAACATTGTAGGTCCCTATGGTCTACTCCAACCATTCGCCGACGCAATAAAACTATTCATCAAAGAACCCCTTAAACCCCTGACATCCTCCATTTCCCTATTTATTATTGCCCCCTCCCTAGCCCTGACCCTAGCATTTACAATATGAATTCCACTCCCCATGCCTCACCCCCTTATCAATATAAATATAGGAATTCTATTTATCCTCGCAACATCAAGCTTAGCCGTATATGCTATTCTATGATCAGGATGAGCATCCAATTCTAAATATGCCCTCATCGGCGCACTACGAGCTGTAGCACAAACAATCTCATATGAAGTTACCCTTGCAATCATTCTACTATCAGTCCTCCTCATAAATGGATCCTTCACACTCTCAGCCCTTATTACAACACAACAATCTATCTGACTTCTACTACCAACATGACCTCTAGCGATAATATGATTTATCTCAACCCTCGCAGAAACAAACCGAGCCCCATTTGACCTTACTGAAGGAGAATCAGAACTCGTCTCAGGCTTCAATGTAGAATACGCCGCAGGCCCTTTCGCCCTATTTTTCATAGCTGAATATACTAACATTATTATAATAAACGCCTTAACAACGACACTATTCTTAGGAGCCTTTCTCAACCCAACTACACCTGAATTCTTCACTCTTAACTTCATATTAAAAACACTAATCCTTACATCAGTATTCCTCTGAATCCGAGCATCATACCCACGATTCCGATACGACCAACTAATACACCTACTATGAAAAAACTTCCTACCCCTAACTTTAGCCCTATGCATATGACACATCTCACTCCCTATCATCATAGCATGCATCCCTCCACAAACATAAGAAATATGTCTGATAAAAGAGTTACTTTGATAGAGTAAATTATAGAGGTTTAAGCCCTCTTATTTCTAGAACCATAGGATTCGAACCTAATCTTAAGAACTCAAAATTCTTCGTGCTACCTCATACACCACATTCTACTAGTAAGGTCAGCTAAAATAAGCTATCGGGCCCATACCCCGAAAATGTTGGTTTACACTCCTTCCCATACTAATTAATCCTATTACTTCTATCGCTATCTACCTAACTCTATTTTTAGGAACACTAATCACACTACTTAGCTCCCACTGACTACTCGCCTGAGTAGGCCTAGAAATAAGCATATTAGCAATAATCCCTATTTTAATAAAAAAGGCAAACCCTCGATCAACAGAAGCAGCATCCAAATATTTCCTAATTCAAGCCACAGCATCAATAATCTTAATGATAAGCGCAATCATAAATTTCATAAAAACAGGTCAATGACTCCTCACCAACCCCCTAACCTCAATCCCATCCCTAATATTAACCATCGCATTATCAATAAAAATAGGACTAGCTCCCTTCCACCTATGAGTCCCTGAAGTAACTCAAGGTACCCCTCTCTCATCAGGATTAATTCTACTAACCTGACAAAAAATCGCCCCAATCTCAATCATAACGCAAGTAATTCACTCAATTAATGTACCCTTATTGATAACAATAGCAATCCTATCCATCGCAATAGGAGGCTGAGGGGGCCTCAATCAAACCCAACTCCGAAAAATCCTAGCCTACTCATCAATTGCTCACATAGGCTGAATAATAGCAATCATTTCATTTAACCCCTCACTTACCCTTTTCAACCTAATTATTTATATCATCCTTACAATTAACATATTCTCACTATTTTTCTATCACAAAAATACAACCACTCTGACATTATCAGACACATGGAACAAATTCCCCCTACTAATCTCTATAACCCTTATAGTCCTCATATCCCTAGGCGGACTTCCCCCACTAACAGGATTTTCCCCAAAATGAATAATCATCAAAGAACTTGTATCAAATAATAATATCATTATTCCAACAATAATAGCTATAATAGCACTCCTAAATCTATATTTCTATATACGACTTATTTACTCAACATCACTAACATTATTCCCATCATCCAATAATAATAAAATAAAATGACAATTTGAGCACACAAAATTAACCCCCTTAACTCCAACTATCGTAACTATTTCAACCCTCTCCCTACCCCTCACTCCCATTCTATTTACCCTGAACTAGGAATTTAGGTTAAACAAGACCAAGAGCCTTCAAAGCCCTAAGCAAGTAGCTGTACTTAATTCCTGAACTAAGGACTGCAAGATTCCATCTTACATCTACTGAATGCAAATCAATCGATTTAATTAAACTAAGCCCTCCAACCCCTAGACCGATAGGATTTTAACCTACAAAAATTTAGTTAACAGCTAAACGCCCAAAACAACTGGCTTCAATCTACTTCTCCCGCCGTAAGAAAAAAGGCGGGAGAAGCCCCGGCAGAGTTGAAGCTGCTTCTTCGAATTTGCAATTCAATATGATAATTCACCTCAGGACTTTGACAAAAAGAGGGTTCAACCTCTGTCTTTAGATTTACAGTCTAATGCTTGCTCAGCCATTTTGCCACCTACCTATGTTCATCAATCGTTGATTATTCTCAACCAATCATAAAGATATCGGAACACTTTACCTCCTATTCGGGGCCTGAGCTGGCATAGTAGGAACAGCACTTAGCCTTTTAATTCGAGCCGAACTTGGCCAACCCGGAACTTTATTAGGAGACGATCAAATCTATAACGTCATTGTAACCGCTCACGCCTTTGTAATAATTTTCTTTATAGTAATACCTATCATAATTGGTGGCTTTGGAAACTGATTAGTCCCTCTTATAATTGGAGCCCCTGATATAGCATTTCCCCGAATAAATAATATAAGCTTTTGACTTCTCCCTCCCTCCTTCCTTCTCCTCCTAGCCTCCTCTATAGTTGAAGCAGGTGCAGGAACTGGATGAACAGTATACCCTCCACTAGCCGGAAATCTCGCCCATGCAGGAGCCTCTGTTGATTTAACCATCTTCTCCCTACATCTTGCAGGTGTATCATCTATCTTAGGTGCTATCAACTTTATTACTACAATTATTAATATAAAACCTCCAGCCATATCCCAATACCAAACCCCTTTATTCGTATGATCAGTTCTAATCACAGCCGTCCTGCTCCTTCTATCTCTCCCAGTCCTCGCTGCAGGAATTACTATACTCTTAACCGATCGTAATCTAAACACAACATTCTTCGACCCTGCTGGGGGAGGAGATCCTATTCTATATCAACATTTATTCTGATTCTTTGGTCACCCCGAAGTATACATCTTAATCCTGCCCGGATTCGGTATAATCTCACACATTGTCACTTATTATTCAGGTAAAAAAGAACCTTTTGGTTATATAGGAATAGTCTGAGCTATAATATCCATCGGTTTCCTGGGATTTATCGTATGAGCACACCATATGTTTACAGTAGGAATAGACGTAGACACCCGAGCATACTTCACATCAGCAACCATAATCATTGCTATTCCAACTGGAGTAAAAGTTTTTAGCTGACTAGCCACTCTGCACGGAGGAAACATCAAATGATCCCCAGCAATACTGTGGGCCCTAGGATTTATTTTCTTATTCACTGTAGGAGGACTTACAGGAATTGTCTTAGCTAACTCATCACTAGACATTGTCTTACACGATACATACTATGTCGTAGCTCATTTCCACTATGTCTTATCCATAGGAGCTGTATTCGCAATTATAGGAGGATTTGTCCACTGATTCCCCTTATTTTCTGGTTATACCCTTGACAACACATGAGCTAAAATTCATTTCACCGTAATATTTGTAGGAGTAAACCTAACCTTCTTCCCTCAACACTTCCTAGGACTATCAGGTATGCCACGACGCTACTCAGATTACCCAGACGCATACACAGCATGAAACACCGTTTCCTCAATAGGCTCATTCATCTCCCTCACAGCTGTAATAATCATAATTTTTATAATCTGAGAAGCGTTCGCATCAAAACGAGAAGTACTTACAGTAGAATTAACTGCAACAAACTTAGAATGACTACACGGATGTCCACCACCGTATCATACATTTGAAGAACCAACCTACGTTAAAGCATAATCCAAGAAAGGAAGGAATCGAACCCCCTATAGCTAGTTTCAAGCCAGCTTCATAACCATTATGTCTTTCTTTATGAGATATTAGTAAAATAATTACATAACTTTGTCAAAGTTAATTTATAGGTTAAAATCCCTTTATATCTCTCATGGCTTATCCCTTTGAATTCGGTTTTCAAGACGCCACATCACCCATTATAGAAGAACTACTACACTTCCATGATCACACACTTATAATCGTTTTCCTAATTAGTTCATTAGTCCTTTATATTATTTCACTTATATTAACTACTAAACTCACCCATACAAGCACAATAGATGCACAAGAAGTTGAAACAGTCTGAACCATTCTCCCAGCGATTATCCTAATCTTAATTGCTCTCCCCTCATTACGAATTCTTTACATAATAGACGAAATCAATGACCCTTCCCTAACAGTAAAAACAATGGGCCATCAGTGGTATTGAAGCTATGAATATACTGATTATGAGGATTTAAACTTTGACTCCTATATAATTCCTACATCCGACCTAAAACCAGGAGAACTTCGCCTTTTAGAAGTAGACAACCGAGTGGTTCTTCCCATAGAACTACCCGTACGCATACTAATCTCGTCAGAAGATGTTCTTCATTCTTGAGCTATCCCATCTTTAGGATTAAAAACAGATGCCATTCCTGGTCGACTCAACCAAGCAACCCTTACATCAACACGACCAGGACTATACTACGGACAATGCTCAGAAATTTGTGGATCTAATCACAGCTTCATACCAATTGTCCTCGAACTAGTCCCACTAAAACACTTTGAAAACTGATCTTCATCTATACTATAAATTCATTATGAAGCTAACTTCAGCGTTAACCTTTTAAGTTAAAGATTAGGAATTAAATCTCCTCATAATGAGATGCCCCAACTAGATACATCAACATGATTTATCACGATCATCTCTATATTTTTCGCCCTTTTCATCCTATTCCAAACTAAAATCTCCAATCACCTTTACCCTTCTAACCCATCATCAAAAGATATAATGTTAACTCAACACAAAACCCCTTGAGAAAATAAATGAACGAAAATCTATTTGCCTCTTTCATTACCCCTACAATAATAGGACTCCCTATTGTCATCCTCATTATTATATTTCCAAATATTTTATTCCCAACACCTAATCGACTTATTAATAACCGACTAATTTCACTACAACAATGACTTATTCAACTAGTACTAAAACAAATGATAATAATACACAATTCAAAAGGACGAACTTGATCTCTAATACTTATTTCACTAATCATATTCATCGGATCAACAAATCTCCTAGGACTCCTACCTCACTCCTTTACACCCACTACACAACTATCAATAAACCTAGGAATAGCTATTCCACTATGAGCAGGAGCAGTTATCACAGGCTTTCGCCACAAGACTAAAGCATCACTAGCCCATTTTCTCCCCCAAGGCACCCCAATTCCCCTAATCCCTATACTAATCATTATCGAAACAATCAGCCTATTTATTCAACCAATAGCTTTAGCCGTCCGACTAACTGCTAACATCACGGCTGGGCACCTACTTATACACTTAATTGGAGGAGCAACATTAGTCTTAACATCCATCAGCCCCCCAACAGCAATAATTACATTCATCATTCTTATCCTACTAACAGTCCTTGAATTCGCCGTTGCTCTAATTCAAGCATATGTTTTCACTCTCCTAGTAAGCCTGTACTTACATGATAATACCTAATGACCCACCAAACTCATGCTTATCACATAGTAAACCCCAGCCCATGACCCCTCACAGGAGCACTATCAGCCCTACTCCTCACATCCGGACTAATTATATGATTCCACTTTAATTCTAATCTTCTCTTGACACTTGGAACACTTACTAACATACTCACTATATACCAATGATGACGAGATATTGTTCGTGAAGGCACATTTCAAGGCCACCACACAACAATCGTCCAAAAAGGCCTACGATATGGAATAATCTTATTTATTGTCTCAGAAGTCTTCTTCTTCGCAGGTTTCTTCTGAGCATTTTACCACTCAAGCCTAGCCCCTACCCCCGAACTTGGTAGCTGCTGACCTCCAGTAGGAATCAACCCTCTTAACCCCTTAGAAGTTCCACTTCTCAACACTTCTGTCCTCCTAGCATCAGGTGTCTCAATCACCTGAGCTCATCACAGTCTTATAGAGGGCAACCGCAAACATATAATTCAAGCACTAAGCATTACAATCGCTCTTGGACTCTACTTCACACTTCTTCAGGCCTCAGAATATCTAGAAACCTCTTTCACTATTTCAGACGGTGTTTATGGCTCAACATTTTTCATAGCTACCGGATTCCACGGACTCCATGTAATTATTGGGTCAACCTTCCTTTTAGTATGCCTAATACGCCAACTAAATTTCCACTTTACATTTAATCACCACTTCGGATTCGAAGCCGCAGCTTGATATTGACATTTCGTAGACGTAGTCTGACTTTTCCTATACGTCTCAATTTATTGATGAGGCTCATATTCTCTTAGTATAATAATAGTACAGCTGACTTCCAATCAGCTAGCCCAGGTAAAACCCCAGGAGAGAATAATAAACCTTATAATCTCCCTTCTCACTAACTCACTTATCGCACTTCTCCTAATCTCAGTAGCATTCTGACTCCCCCAATTAAATATCTATGTAGAAAAAGCAAGTCCCTATGAATGTGGATTCGACCCTATAGGATCTGCCCGACTCCCATTCTCCATAAAATTTTTCCTTGTTGCCATTACATTTCTCCTATTCGACCTAGAAATTGCCCTCCTCCTACCCCTACCCTGAGCATCTCAAACAAGCAACCTCAAACTTATATTAACAGTAGCCCTTATACTTCTCCTCATCCTAACCCTTGGCCTAGCATATGAATGAATCCAAAAGGGCCTAGAATGAATTGAATATGATAATTAGTTTAAATCAAAATAAGTGATTTCGACTCACTAGATTATGTGCTAGCATAATTATCAACATGCCTATTATTATTCTTAACATCACAATAGCCTATATAACTTCTCTGCTAGGAATATTCATTTACCGATCCCACCTAATATCATCACTTTTATGCCTTGAAGGGATAATATTGTCCATATTTATCCTAAGCACCCTAATAATCCTAAACTCCCACTTCTCGTTATCATGCATATTACCTATTATCCTGCTAGTATTTGCCGCATGTGAAGCAGCTGTAGGATTAGCACTACTAGTAATAGTATCCAACACCTACGGACTTGACTACGTACAAAACCTCAACATTCTACAATGTTAAAAATTATTCTACCCACAATTCTCCTCGCCCCCCTCACATGATTCTCCAAAAACTCTATAATCTGAATTAACCCATCAATTCACAGCTTAATTATTAGCCTAATTATTCTCTTCACACTAAACCAAACAAACGACAATGGCCTAATTTTTTCATCAACCTTCTTCTCTGACTCTTTGTCCTCACCCCTTCTTATTCTAACAGCATGACTACTTCCGCTGATAATTATAGCGAGTCAAAACCACCTATCCAATGAACCCCTCATTCGAAAAAAACTCTATATTCTAATACTCATTTCCCTGCAAGCATTTCTAATTATAACCTTCTCCACCACAGAACTAATTATATTTTATATCCTCTTTGAAGCCACGCTAATCCCAACCCTAATCATTATCACACGCTGGGGAAACCAAACAGAACGCCTAAATGCAGGTTTATACTTTCTGTTCTACACCCTAGCAGGGTCCCTTCCCTTACTAGTTGCACTAATCTATATTCAAAAATCAACAGGATCTCTAAACTTTATAATCTCCCTATACCAAAACTCTGTTCTCCCTACAACTTGAACTAATAATATCCTATGACTAGCATGCATAATAGCCTTTATAGTAAAAATACCCCTATACGGACTCCACCTGTGACTACCCAAAGCACACGTCGAAGCCCCAATTGCAGGATCCATAGTCCTAGCAGCTATCCTTCTCAAACTAGGAGGATATGGAATAATACGAATCTCAACTATACTCCACCCTATTACAAGTACCATAGCATATCCTTTCATCATATTATCCTTATGAGGAATAATCATAACCAGCTCTATCTGCTTACGACAAACAGACCTAAAATCCCTCATTGCTTATTCATCAGTAAGCCACATAGCCTTAGTAATCGTAGCTATCATAATTCAAACCCCCTGAAGCTTCATAGGAGCTACTGCACTAATAGTTGCCCACGGACTAACATCATCTATACTATTTTGCCTTGCTAACACCAACTATGAACGAATCCACAGTCGAACTATACTTCTGGCCCGAGGCCTTCAATCAATCCTTCCCCTAATAATAATATGATGATTATTAGCTAGTCTAACAAACCTAGCACTACCCCCAACAATTAACCTAATCGGAGAACTGTTTATCATTCTAGCCTCCTTTTCATGATCTAATGTTACAATTATCTTAACGGGTGCAAATATATTAATCACAGCCCTATATTCACTCTACATATTAATCACTACCCAACGTGGAAAATTCACATATCATCTCTCTAACGTAAACCCATCATTCACACGAGAAAACATATTAATATTTATACATATGTTCCCACTCGCCCTACTCTCAGTAAACCCTATAATTATTCTAGGACAACTATATTGTAATATAACTTAACTAAAGTATTAGATTGTGAATCTAAAGATAGAGATTAAACCCCTCTTATTTACCAAGAAAGTAACGCAAGAACTGCTAACTCATGCCCCCGCGCTTACACCCGCGGCTTTCTTAACTTTTATAGGATAGTAGTAATCCATTGGTCTTAGGAGCCAAAAAATTGGTGCAACTCCAAATAAAAGTAATAAACCTATTCTCTTCATTCATACTGCTATCTCTCACCGCACTTACATTTCCTATCCTCCTTACCCTAACTGATCACTACAAAAGTAATAAATACCCTAACTACGTAAAAAACACCATTATCTACGCCCTCATGTTCTGTACACCCCCCACACTCATATTCATCTATTCCGACTATGAACTAATTATCTCCAACTGGCATTGAATAACAATCCAAACCTTCAACCTCACCATAAGCTTTAAACTAGATTATTTCTCAATACTGTTCATACCAGTAGCACTATTTGTCACATGATCTATCATAGAGTTCTCAATATGATATATACACTCTGACCCGTATATTAATCGCTTTTTCAAGTATCTTCTTATATTTCTTATCACCATAATAATTCTCGTTACATCAAACAACCTCTTCCAACTTTTCATTGGATGGGAAGGCGTAGGAATTATATCCTTCCTACTTATCGGCTGATGATACGGTCGAACAGACGCTAATACAGCAGCTCTCCAAGCCATCCTATATAACCGAATCGGGGATATTGGCTTCGTGCTAGCCATAGCATGATTCTTAACAAACTCAAACTCATGAGACTTCCAACAACTATTCACCATAGACCCAACACTTCTCCCCCTAATAGGACTCCTCCTAGCAGCCACTGGAAAATCAGCCCAATTTGGCTTACACCCATGACTCCCTTCAGCCATAGAAGGTCCAACCCCTGTATCAGCCCTACTGCACTCCAGCACAATAGTGGTAGCCGGAATCTTTCTCTTAGTCCGCTTCCACCCCTTCATTGAAAGTAACAAAACCATTCAATCCCTAACTTTATGCATAGGCGCTATCACTACCCTATTTACAGCAATCTGCGCACTAACCCAAAACGACATTAAAAAAATTGTTGCATTCTCTACCTCAAGTCAACTTGGACTAATAATAGTTACAATTGGCATTAATCAACCATACTTGGCCTTCCTCCATATTTGTACTCATGCATTTTTCAAAGCCATGTTATTTTTATGCTCCGGCTCAATCATCCACAACTTAAATGACGAACAAGATATCCGAAAAATAGGAGGCCTTTTCAAAGCCCTTCCATTCACCTCTACTTCCCTAATTATTGGAAGCCTTGCCTTAACAGGAATGCCCTTCCTAACTGGATTTTACTCCAAAGACATAATCATCGAATCCGCAAACACGTCGTATACCAACGCCTGAGCCCTAATCATTACACTCATTGCCACTTCCCTAACAGCTGTCTACAGCACACGAATTATCTTCTTCGCCCTAATAGGACAACCTCGATTTTCCTCACTAAACTCTATCAATGAAAACAACCCCTTACTAATCAACTCTATCAAACGCTTACTAATTGGCAGTATTTTTGCCGGATACCTTCTCTCCAACAACATCCCCCCAACAAACTTACCCATCCTAACAATGCCCATGTACCTAAAACTAACAGCCCTTTTAATCACAATTGCAGGCTTCACAATCGCCATAGACCTTAACCAACTCACCCTGAACCTAAAACTTAAACTCTACAAAAACTTATCCAATTTCTCAAATATACTAGGATATTTCCCTCTCACAGTACACCGACTCTATCCCTACCTAAACCTTTCCATAAGCCAAAAATCAGCCTCAACACTCCTCGATCTCATCTGAATAGAAAAAGCAATCCCAAAACTAATCGCTAACCTCCAAACTACTGCCTCAACTATAACCTCAAACCAAAAAGGTCTCATTAAACTTTACTTCCTCTCTTTCCTCCTATCCATTATTCTAGCACTACTCATTACAACCTATTCCCACGGGTAATCTCAATCACAATAAAAATACTAACAAATAAAGACCAACCTGCTACTACCATCAATCAACTTCCATAACTATATAATGCCGCCACCCCTATAGAATCTTCACGAATTAAACCTAATTCATCACCATCAAACATCACCCACTCCTCTAGATTATTAAACTCAATTACAACCTCCATTTCATCATACAACACTGACAATAAAATAATCAACATCTCCACCAATAAACCTAATAGTAACACACCCCATACTACCACACCAGAGCCTCAAGTTTCAGGGTACTCCTCAGTCGCTATGGCAGTAGTATATCCAAACACAACCAACATACCCCCTAAATAAATAAAAAAAACTATCAAGCCTAAAAAAGATCCTCCAAATAATAAAACAATTCCACACCCAATACCCCCACTAATAATCAACCCTAATCCACCATAAATAGGCGAAGGCTTCGAAGAAAATCCAACGAAACCTAAAATAAATAATACACTCAATAAATAAGTTAAATATGTCATTATTTTTACATGGAATCTAACCATGACCAATGACATGAAAAATCATCGTTGTTATTCAACTATAAAAACCATAATGACAAACATCCGCAAAACCCACCCACTAATTAAAATCATCAATCACTCATTCATCGATCTTCCTACCCCATCTAACATCTCAGCATGATGAAATTTCGGTTCCCTCTTAGGCATCTGCCTAATCATCCAAATCCTAACAGGACTATTTCTAGCAATACACTACACATCAGACACACTAACCGCTTTCTCCTCCGTCACCCACATCTGTCGAGACGTAAACTATGGCTGATTAATCCGCTATATACATGCCAACGGCGCTTCCATATTTTTTATCTGCCTTTTCCTCCATGTAGGCCGAGGCCTATACTATGGTTCATACCTCTATTTCGAAACATGAAATATCGGAGTACTTCTCCTATTTGCAGTTATAGCCACAGCATTCATGGGATACGTCCTCCCCTGAGGACAAATATCCTTCTGAGGAGCTACCGTCATTACCAATCTCCTTTCAGCTATCCCGTACATTGGTACTAACTTAGTAGAATGAATCTGAGGGGGGTTCTCAGTTGATAAAGCCACCCTTACACGATTCTTCGCATTTCACTTCATCTTACCCTTCATTATCGCAGCTCTCGCAATAATCCATCTCTTATTCTTACATGAAACCGGATCAAACAACCCATCTGGTCTAATTTCAGACTCTGACAAAATCCCCTTCCACCCCTACTACACAATTAAAGATATTCTTGGTCTACTAGCCCTGGCATTAACCTTTATAATATTAGTATTATTCTCCCCCGATCTCTTAGGAGACCCCGATAATTATACACCCGCTAATCCCCTAAACACCCCTCCCCATATCAAACCAGAATGATATTTCTTATTTGCCTATGCTATCCTCCGATCAATCCCCAACAAACTTGGAGGGGTGCTCGCACTAGTATTCTCCATCTTAATTCTCATATTGTTCCCCATTCTCCATCTATCCAAACAACGAAGCATAATATTCCGCCCCCTGAGCCAATGTTTATTTTGAATCCTGGTAGCTGATCTATTTACACTAACCTGAATCGGTGGCCAACCTGTTGAACACCCATTTATCATAATTGGTCAACTAGCCTCAATACTCTACTTCTCAATCATCCTACTAATTCTACCAATTGTCAGCCTAATCGAAAACAAACTCCTTAAATGAAGACGCCCTAATAGTATAACTATTACCTTGGTCTTGTAAACCAAAAATGAAGTTTTAAAATCTTCTTAGAGCAAACTCAGGGAAGAAACTATCATTCCACCTTCAACTCCCAAAGCTGATATTACTAAATTTAAACTATTCCCTGCCCTCTTCGATCAGTTCCCCAAAATTTGACTTCTATGTGACTATTTAATTTCTAGCTACAAATAATTACCTATGTAATTCGTGCATTAATGCACCACCCCATAAACTATGTATCATTACATGCAATTATTAATCTTACATATAACATTATATGTTTAATCAACATTACATTATATTACATCATGCATATAAGCACGTACATAAATACTCACATAGTACATAAAACATAACATGTAAACCCCGACTAACAAAACCTCTACAACATGGATATTACTTACACTTATAATTCTTACTCCACATAAGGACATAGAAAGCACTTGCGGTACATACCCCATTTTCGTCATAAACCTTTCACGTTCCAAATGACTATCCCCTTCCAATGGGTGTCCCTTAATCTACCATCCTCCGTGAAATCATCAACCCGCCCAATACGTGTCCCTCTTCTCGCTCTGATCCCATTACACTTGGGGGTAGCTATCCTCAAACTTTATCAGGCATCTGGTTCCTACCTCAGGGCCATAAACTGTAAACTCGCCCACTCGTTCCCCTTAAATAAGACATCACGATGGATTAGTTCCATCTTAGCCCGTGACCCAACATAACTGCTCTGTCATGCCTTTAGTGGTTTTATTTTTTGGGGGATGCTTCCACTCACCATTGGCCGTCAGAGGCCCCGTTACAGTCAATTCAATTGTAGCTGGACTTATTAGTCAATATTCTCGTCTAGCATGTTACACTAACAGGTGTTAGTAAGTTAATGCTTGATGGACTAAAAAAAAATCAATAGAGAATTTCAACAGTCTCTTCACCCTCCTCCCCATAAACTATCCAAACCATTATCTCACATTGCATTTCTTATTCTTATATATAACAAAAATTATTAACTCCTATCCCAGTATCCCCAAACCTTCCCCTTTTTTACCCTCTAATATATTAACACAATAACTACCCTTATAATCACCTGCATAATAATACTTGTAAAATACTTAATTTGACACGAATATATATAAGAACATATATCATTATACCCAAATTTAACTCTACACCT